ATTTTTTTTTATATTTATTAAAAATTTTATAAAACACGGTGCGATATTTTATTTTAAAAATAATTTTTAAACTTTGTTTTTTAAAAGTAATTATATAAATTTTTAATTTAAAAATAAATATATTATAAATTTAAAATTAATTTAAAAGTAAAATAATATTTTTTATTAAAAAAATTATTTAACTTAAAAGTTATAATATAATATATATATAAATTCTTAATGTCTTAAATTTATATAATGTATTATAAAAATAATAGATATAAGACTATTCCTAATAGTCTTATATGAAAAAGAAAGTTTTAAATTTAAATATTAAAAATTTAATAATAAATATTGTAATATTTAATAAATATATTATTTATATATATATATATATTTAATATAAATATTTTATTATTTTTATAAAAGTTATATTATAAATATTTAATTTTTTATAAAAATAATTTATTTATTTAATTTATTTAAATAATTTTTAAAATAAAAATGAAAAAAAATTATAATTTTAAATTAAATAATTTTTCTTAGTAACATAAATTGAAATTTTTAATAAATTTATTTTTTTTTTCATAAATTATAAAGAATTTTAACAAATTTTTATTATTTAAATATAATATATTAGATTTAAAAAATTACAATTCAAAATTTTTTATTCTATATAATTAATTTTAATTTAGTTAAAAAAAAAAAAAAAAAAATTTAAATTAAGGGATTTAAATTATTAAAAATATTTTAAAATAATAAAAAATTAAGGGATTTAAATTATTAAAAAATATTTTATAAATTAATTAAAAAATTAAGGGATTTTTAATTAAAATGTTTAATAAAATTTTGTAAATAACAATTTTTAGATTACTTTTGGGGAGAATTATGCTTTTTTTTAATATTTTGTAATAAATTACAATTATCTATTTAGATTAAAAAAAATTATGTAAAATAATTGATAAAATTTAATAAAAAAAAGTTATTAAATTTAAAATTATTTATATAAAAATTTTTAAAAAATTTTGTTAAATGTCAAAATTTAATAAAATGTTTTATTCTTGCTAAATAATTTACTTTAAGATTATTTTACATGTAAATTTTTTTTTGTGAATTATAAATTTTCTTAAAGAGAATTTTTATACTATTTATTCGCAGTAATTGATATTATAAAATAAAATAAATTTTGATATAGTAATTTTTATTAGTATTGGTCAAATTTGTGCCAGCTACCGCGGTTATACAAATAATACAAGTAAATTTTATTAGTATTAGTTAAATGTTTTATTAAAAAATAAACAAAAATTTTTTAGGTGAAATTTTAAAATTTTTATTATTTTTATTAAAAAAATTATTTAAGCTATGAAATTTTAAATTTAAACTAGGATTAGATACCCTATTATTTAAAAAGTAAAACTTAAATGCTAGAGTAGTATTAGATATATTCTTCAAACTTAAAGAATTTGGCGGTGTTTTAGTCTATTCAGAGGAACTTGTTCTGTAATCGATAATCCACGAATATCTTACTTAAATTTGTAATCAATTTGTATATCGCCGTCATCAGAATATCTTAGGAGAGAAAATAATTTTCTTAAATTTTTAATAAAAATGATGTCAGGTCAAGGTGCAGTTTATGTTTAAGTAGAAATGAGTTACAATAAAATTTATTTAATAACGGATAATTTTTTAAAAAATAAAAATTTGAAGGAGGATTTGAAAGTAAATTAATAAATAAAAATTAATTGATTTTAGCTCTAAAACATGCACACATCGCCCGTCGCTCTCATTATTTTAACAATTTAAAATGAGATAAGTCGTAACATAGTAGATGTACCGGAAGGTGTATCTAGAATGACAATTTAAAGCTTAATTAGTAAAGCGTTTCGTTTACATTGAAAAGAAATACGTGCAAATCGTTTTAATTTGATTTAATATTTATTTATTAATAAAATTTGAAAAATAAAATTTATAATAAAAATAATTTTATAATTTATTTGTTTTAGTATTTTATAAAGAAAAAATAATTTTAATAATAGTTTATTAGTATTGTAAAAGAAAATTGAAATAAATTGAAAAATTTTTATTAAAAAAGAAAAATTAATTTTTTGTACCTTGTGTATCAGGGTTTATTAATTAAATAATAAATATTTATTTTTCTCGATTTTAAGAGATTTAATAATTTAATTTAGTTACTGTAGAATAAGTATTAAAAATAAATTATTAGAAATGAAACGTTAATCGTTCTTAAAAATATCTAGTTCTCTAAGAAATAAATTTAATTTATATATTTTAAATTTATTTATTTATTTAAATTAAATAAATAATTTTTTAATATAAATATTTTAAGGGATGAGCTTTAAAATAAATTTTTATAATTTGTAGATTTTAATTAAAAAATGTAAGCTTATAAATAGCTATCATTAAAAATTATGTTATAATTTATTTTTGTAATATTAATATTTAATAAAAATTTAAATATTTTATTAGAGTATTTATTAAAATAAAAATAATAAAGAAATTATGATAAAATTAGTAAATAAAAATGTTTAAAAATTTTATTTTTGAAAGGTTTTTGTAATGAATTCGGCAAATTTTTATACTCACCTGTTTATCAAAAACATGTCTTTTTTGAATTTTATAAAAAGTCTAACCTGCCCACTGAAAATATTTAAAGGGCCGCGGTATTTTGACCGTGCAAAGGTAGCATAATCATTAGTCTTTTAATTGAAGGCTTGTATGAATGGTTGAATGAGGTATAAGCTGTATCACAAAAATTTAAAATTGAACTTTATTTTTTAGTTAAAACGCTAAAATAAAATTAAAAGACGAGAAGACCCTATAAAGCTTTACAATTAATATTTATTTTTTATAAAGGATAATTTAAATTTTACTTTTTTAATTGTTTTGTTGGGGTGACAATAAGATTTAAAAAACTCTTAATATTTTTATACATTAATATATGAATTATTGATCCGGTTTTATCGATTAAAAATTTAAGTTACTTTAGGGATAACAGCGTAATTTTTTTAGAGAGTTCATATCGATAAAAAAGATTGCGACCTCGATGTTGGACTAAGAATTATTTTAGGTGTAGAAGTTTAAAATTTAGGTCTGTTCGACCTTTTAATTCTTACATGATCTGAGTTCAGACCGGCGTGAGCCAGGTTGGTTTCTATCTTTAATTAAATAAAATATTTTAGTACGAAAGGACCAAATATTTAAAATATAATTTTTAATATTAGAATAAAAATAAAATATATAAAAACTTTAATAAAATAAATAAAAAAAATAATAAACTATTTTGGCAGATTAGTGCACTAAATTTAGAATTTATATATGTAATTTTTTATTACAAATAGTACTTGATGTTTATTGATTTATTAATACCTTTTATTGGTAGATTATTACTTGTAATTTGTGTTATAGTTGGGGTAGCTTTTTTAACTTTATTAGAACGAAAGGTTCTAGGTTACATTCAAATTCGTAAAGGTCCAAATAAAGTTGGATTTTTGGGAATTCCTCAACCTTTTAGTGATGCAATTAAGTTATTTACAAAAGAACAAACCTATCCTTTAATATCTAATTATTTAACTTATTATTTTTCGCCAGTTTTTTCTTTGTTTTTGTCTTTAGTTATTTGATTATGTATTCCTTATTTAGTAAAATTATATTCCTTTAATTTAGGTGTTTTATTTTTTTTATGTTGCACAAGAATAGGTGTTTATACTGTAATAATTGCTGGGTGATCTTCAAATTCTAATTATGCTCTTTTAGGAGGTCTTCGAGCGGTTGCTCAAACAATTTCTTACGAAGTAAGTTTAGCTTTAATTTTATTATCTATAATTTTTTTAATTGGTAATTATAATTTTTTATATTTTACTATTTATCAAAATTATTTATGATTTTTATTTTTATGTTTTCCTTTATCATTAGTTTGGTTTGCTTCTTCTTTGGCTGAAACAAATCGAACACCTTTTGATTTTGCAGAAGGAGAATCAGAATTAGTATCTGGGTTTAATGTAGAATATAGAAGAGGAGGATTTGCTTTAATTTTTTTAGCAGAATATGCAAGAATTTTATTTATGAGAATATTATTTTCTGTAATTTTTTTAGGAGGTGATATTTATTCTTTTTCTTTTTTTTTAAAGTTATCTTTTGTGTCCTTTATATTTATTTGAGTTCGGGGCACTTTACCTCGGTTTCGTTATGATAAATTAATATTTTTAGCTTGAAAAAGTTTTCTTCCTTTTGCTTTAAATTATCTGTTTTTATTTATTGGAATAAAGATTTTTTTTATTAGAATGTTTTAAATAACAGTTTTTAGTAATTAAGCTAATAGAAAATTAAAAATTTCTATATTATGTTTTCAAAACATATGCTTATTCAAGCTCATTAACTAATAAAAGTTATTTTAATTTTAATTTATTAATTTAATAAATTATCTCATCATTTAGTGACTAAAGGGTTAATTAAAAAATAAGAAAAATAAACTACTGTAAGAATTTGCCCTGTTAGAATATAAGGGTCTTCTACAGGTCGAGCACCAATTCATGTTAGTAAAATTACAATAATTAATATTCTTCAAAAAAGAAATTGATTTACAGGATAAAATTGAATACCTCGAAATTTTCTAATATTAGAAAATGGGAGAATAAATAAAATAGCAATAGATAAGACTAATGCAATCACTCCTCCTAACTTATTAGGAATTGAACGTAAAATTGCATAAGCAAATAAAAAATATCATTCTGGTTGGATATGTGGAGGAGTAACTAGAGGATTAGCAGGAATAAAATTATCAGGGTCTCCTAAGCCGTAAGGAGAAATTAATGTTAATAATAATAAAAATATAATTATTACAATAAATCCAAAAACATCCTTAAAAGAAAAATAAGGGTGAAATGGAATTTTATCTACATTTCTATTAATACCTAATGGATTATTTGAACCTGTTTGATGGAGAAATAATAAATGAATCATTGTTATAGCAGCTACAATAAAAGGAAATAAAAAGTGGAAAGTAAAAAATCGAGTAAGAGTAGCATTATCAACAGCGAATCCTCCTCATAATCATTGGACTAAATCTGTTCCTAAATAAGGAATAGCAGATAATAAATTTGTAATAACTGTTGCTCCTCAAAAAGATATTTGCCCTCAAGGTAAAACATAACCTATAAAAGCTGTTCCTATAACTAAAAATAAAATAATTACTCCTACAGATCATGTTGGGATATATAAGTAAGAACCGTAATAAATTCCTCGACCAATATGTAAATAAATACAAATAAAAAAAAATGAAGCTCCGTTGGCGTGTAGAGTTCGAAGCAATCATCCATAATTTACATCACGACAAATATGATTAACAGAATTGAAAGCTGTTTCAATATCTGCTGTATAGTGTATAGCTAAAAAAAGACCTGTTGCAATTTGGACAATTAAACAAAGTCCTAAAAGAGAACCGAAATTTCATCATCTTGAAATATTTGATGGAGCTGGAAGGTCTACTAATGCATTATTTATAATTTTGAATAATGGGTGGTTTAATCGTAATGGTTTATTCATTTGTTAATATTTAGGGCGCAATGGGCCTTCAAAAATATTTGTGATTTTTACTACTGCAATTAAAGTTAAAAATAAATAATTAATTAATAAAATAGTAATTATATTTGTAGGAAAATTATAAAGTTTATTTAAAGAAATAGAATTTTCTCTAATGAAAGATTTTATATCATAAAAAGAATTTATTTCGTTATTTATTATAAAATTAGAAATAATTCTATTATCTAAAATTAATGTTAAAAATAATAAAAAAAATAATATTAAAAAAGATAAAATAAAAATTTTTATTGAAAATCTAAATATTTCATTAGAAGCTAAAGATGTAACATAAATAAATAAAACTAATATTCCTCCTAGAAAAATTAAAAATAAAACATAAGAAAATCAAAAAGTTTTTCTATAATTTCCTGTAATTAAACAGATTAGAAGAGTTTGAATTAATAATATTATTCCTATAGCTATTGGATGTTTTATTTGTATAAAAATTGTTCTTGCAATTAATCTAATAAAAGAAATAATAAATTGTAAAATTTACATTTTTCAGAAAATAGTTTATTTAAAATATTAATTTTGGAGATTAATGATAGGGGTTTCTCTTTTTCTGATGTTGTAAGTTTTAAAAAAATAATTTTTTATTTTTGATTTACAAGACCAATGTTTTTGTTAAACTATTAAAACTTAATGTTGACATTTATTAATTGATTTTTACCTTTATATTTATTTTTTAGTGGGGTAATTATATTTGTTTCTAACCGAAAGCATTTATTGTCAACTTTATTAAGTTTAGAATTTATTGTTTTAAGATTATTTTTATTTTTGTTTATATTTTTAAATATATACGGATATGAGACATTTTTTAGAATAATATTTTTAACTTTCAGAGTTTGTGAAGGTGCATTAGGATTATCAATTTTAGTTTCTATAATTCGCACTCATGGAAATGATTATTTTAATACTTTTTCTGTATTGCAATGTTAAAATTTTTATTTATATTATTATTTATAACTCCTTTATGTTTTTTAAAAAAAAGATTCTGAACGGTACAAAATTTTTTATTTTTTATTTCTTTTTTATTTATTTTTTTTAATTTTTATAATAATTATTGAATAAATATTAGTTATTTTTTAGGATCTGATATTATTTCCTATGGTTTAATTCTTCTTAGATTTTGAATTTGTGCTTTAATGCTAAGAGCAAGAGAAAATGTTTATCGTTTAAAAAATTATAGAAGATTTTTTTTGTTTGTAATTTTATTTCTTTTGTTAATATTATTTTTAACTTTTAGAACATCAAATCTATTTCTTTTTTATTTATTTTTTGAAAGAAGTTTAATTCCTACATTATTTTTAATTTTAGGATGAGGTTATCAACCTGAGCGTTTACAAGCAGGGATGTATCTTTTATTTTATACTCTTTTGGCTTCTTTACCTTTATTAATTGCTATTTTTTTTATATTTAATTATTGTAATTCTATAAATTTTTTTTTAATTATAAATAATTCTGTGTATTTCTCAATTTTTTATTTAGCTATAATTTTCGCTTTTCTTGTTAAAATACCTATATTTTTAGTACATTTATGATTACCAAAAGCCCATGTTGAAGCTCCTGTTTCGGGTTCTATAATTTTAGCTGGTATTTTATTAAAATTAGGAGGATATGGATTAATTCGTGTTTTTCCTTTTTTAGTTTATAATGGTTTAAATTTTAATTATTGATGAATTACGGTAAGACTGGTAGGAGGAGTATTAATTAGCTTAGTGTGTTTACGTCAAACAGATTTAAAGGCTTTGATTGCTTATTCTTCTGTTGCTCATATAGGAATTGTTTTGGGAGGTTTATTAACTTTAAGTTACTGAGGAATAAGAGGTGCGTATACTCTAATAATTGCTCATGGGCTATGTTCTTCAGGATTATTTTGTTTAGCTAATATGTCTTATGAGCGTGTAGGAAGTCGAAGTTTATTAGTAAATAAGGGTATGTTAAATTTTATACCTAGAATAGCTTTATGATGATTTTTACTTTGTTCTTCTAATATAGCTGCTCCTCCAACTTTAAATTTATTAGGAGAAATTAGATTATTAAATAGAATTGTTAGATGATCTTGATTAACTATATTATCTTTAGCTCTTCTATCTTTTTTTAGAGCTGCTTATACCCTTTATTTGTATTCTTTTAGCCAACATGGGAAGTTATTTTCTGGGGTTTATTCTTTTTCTACAGGATTCACACGTGAATATCTATTATTATTTTTACATTGATTTCCTTTAAATTTGTTAATTTTAAAAAGAGACATCTGTATTTTTTGATTGTAATTTAAATAGTTTAATTAAAATATTGATTTGTGGTGTCAATGATATGAATTTTATTTCATTTTAGATCGTGTCTGTTATTTCTATTTGTTTAATTAGATTTATAAGATTATTTTCTTTGAGATTTACTTTATTTATTTTTAGAATAAATTTTTTAGTTAATGATTTAGTATATTTTATTGAATGAGAAATTATTTCTCTTCAATCATCTTCAATTGTTATAACTTTTTTATTTGATTGAATAAGATTAATATTTATATCATTTGTTCTTTTTATTTCTTCTTTAGTAATTTTTTACAGAAAAGAATATATAGCGGAAGATTTAAATATTAATCGTTTTATTATGATCGTTTTATTATTTGTATTTTCTATAATGATGTTAATTATTAGACCAAATTTAATTAGAATTTTGTTAGGGTGAGATGGATTAGGTTTAGTTTCTTATTGTCTTGTTATTTATTTTCAAAATGTAAAATCCTATAATGCTGGGATATTAACAGCTCTTTCTAATCGTATTGGAGATGTTGCTTTATTATTAGCTATTGCTTGAATGTTGAATTATGGAAGATGAAATTATATTTTTTATATTGAAATAATAAAAAATGATTTTGAAATACAAGTAATTGGTGGTTTAGTAATTTTAGCTGCTATAACAAAAAGAGCTCAAATTCCTTTTTCTTCTTGGCTTCCTGCTGCTATAGCAGCTCCTACTCCTGTTTCTGCTTTAGTTCATTCTTCAACTTTAGTAACGGCCGGAGTTTATTTGTTAATTCGGTTTAATATTTTATTTGTTGATACTTTTATGAGAAAAATTTTATTGTTACTAGCAGGTTTAACAATATTTATAGCTGGATTAGGAGCTAATTTTGAATTTGATTTAAAAAAAATTATTGCTTTATCAACATTAAGTCAATTAGGTTTAATAATAAGAATTTTAGCTATAGGGTTTCCTAAATTAGCTTTTTTTCATCTATTAACGCATGCTTTATTTAAAGCTTTATTATTTATGTGTGCAGGAGCAATTATTCATAATATAAAAAATTCACAAGATATCCGAGATATAGGATGTTTAGCTATTCATATACCTTTTACAACATCTTGTCTTAATGTTGCTAATTTAGCGTTATGTGGGATGCCTTTTTTAGCTGGGTTTTATTCTAAAGATTTAATTTTAGAAATTGTTAGACTTTCTTATATTAATTTATTTTCTTTTTTTCTTTTCTTCTTTTCTACAGGTCTAACTGTATGTTATTCTTTTCGATTAGTTTATTATTCCTTAACTGGTGATTTTAATACAAGTTCTTTACATTGTTTAAATGATGAGGCTTGAACAATATCAAAAGGTATAAGAGGTTTATTAATTATAGCTGTTATTGGAGGAAGAATATTAAGATGATTAATTTTTCCTTCTCCTTCAATGATTTGTTTACCTTTTTATTTAAAATTTTTAACTATTTTTGTTTGTTTAATTGGAGGGTTAGCTGGTTATTTTGTTTCTAATATTTCTTTATATTTTTCTAATAAATCTTTAAATTTTTATTTTTCTAGAATTTTTTTAAGTTCTATGTGATTCATACCTTCTTTATCGACTTCGGGCTCCGTTTATTATCCCCTTTATACCGGAATGCAGGTTATTAAAAGTTTTGACCAAGGATGAAGAGAATTTTTAGGGGGCCAACAAATTTATAAGTTAATAAGATATTTTTCTATATATAATCAATTTTTGCAAAATAATAATTTAAAAATTTATTTAATAAGTTTTGTTTTATGAATTATTGTTTTAGTGAGTTTATTAATTTTTTATCCAAATAGCTTATTTTGAGAGTATGGCACTGAAGATGCTATGGAGATAAATTTTATCTTTGGGTATTAAATAATTTTTTTAAGTAAATCTATAAAAGATTAGTTCTTTGTTTTTACAGTGAAAATGTAATGTTTTTTTTTAAACTATATAAATTTATAAAGAAATATAAATGGAGTTAAACCATTAAAGATAAAAGTTAGCAGCTTTTTCTTGTTCCTCATATTTCCTTAATTGGAACTTACAGTTCAATTCTATCATTAACAGTGATAAGCCTCTTTTTGGCTTCAATTAATAAGAGCAAGGGTGAAAATTTCACCTAAGATTAGGTCGAAACTAATTGCAATTTATCGCTTCATGTTCTAAATAAATAATTTTAAGGTAGATTGAAAATTCAATACTTTTTGAATGCAAATCAAATGTTATAATTAACTACAACCCTTAGTTAGATCATTTTAAGGCTCCTTGATTTCATTCATGGTATAATCCAATTAATAAAATAAAAATAAAAATTAATCTTGTGAATGTTCATATAAATAAATTAGAAAATTTTAAAATTATAACTATAGGTAAAATTAATGCAATTTCTACATCAAAAATTAAAAAAATAATAGCAATTAAAAAAAATCGGATAGAAAATGGAAGGCGGGAAGAATTTATGGGATCAAATCCACATTCAAATGGAGAAGATTTTTCTCGATCAATAGTTGCTTTTTTTGATAAAATAGAAGCTAAAGTCATTACAATTATTGCAATTATTATGATGATAATAGAAATAGTTATTAAAGAAAAAATTATTTATACTAAAATTATTTAGTCCTTGTGATTGGAAGTCACATATACTTATATACTATATAAATTTATCTACCTCATCAATAGATTGAAACATACAAAAATAATCATACTACATCAACGAAATGTCAATATCAAGCTGCGGCTTCAAAACCAAAATGGTGATTTTTAGAAAAATGAGATTGAAGGTGACGAATTAAGCATACAAGTAAAAAAGAAGTTCCAATTAATACATGAAGTCCGTGGAATCCTGTAGCTATATAAAATGTAGATCCATAAACTGCATCTGCAATTGTAAAAGGAGCTTCAATATATTCGTAACCTTGGAGAATAGAAAAGTAAATTCCTAAAATTACTGTAAAAAATAAACCTTGTGTTGTTTGTGAATGGTTACCTTCTATTAAACCATGATGAGCTCAAGTAACCGTAACTCCTGAAGCTAATAAAATTGCGGTATTAAGAAGAGGAACTTGAAAAGGGTTAAAAGCAATAATTCCTATAGGCGGTCAAGCTCTTCCTAATTCAATTGAAGGGGAAAGACTTCTATGAAAAAAAGCTCAAAAAAATCTAATAAAGAAAAAAATTTCAGAAACAATAAATAAAATTATTCCTCACCGTAATCCTAAGGTTACATTAAAAGTATGTAGTCCTTGGAATGCTCCTTCTCGAGAAACGTCTCGTCATCATTGGTATATCGTTATTAAAGTAATAATATTTCCTAAAATAAATAATCTTCTGTCATATTGATGGAATCATTTTACTAGTCCTGAAACCGTAGTTATTGCTCCAATAGCACCAGTTAAAGGTCAAGGTCTATAATCTACTAAATGAAATGGGTGATTTGAATGTGTTGACATTAATTTACTTCTCTAGAGTAAAGAGTTCTTAAAACAGCAAATACATAAGATTGAATAATTGCTACAGCTGATTCAAGTACTAACAAAGCAATTTGAGCAATCACTAACAAAGAAACTAAATAAAATGATAAAGAATTTCCTGTATTACCTAACAATGTTAGTAATAAGTGTCCTGCAATTATATTTGCGGCTAGTCGAACAGCTAGTGTTCCTGGTCGAATAATATTACTAATTGTTTCGATACATACTATAAATGGTATTAAAACAGAAGGTGTTCCTTGAGGAACCAAGTGTGCAAATATATGTTGTGTATGATTAATTCAACCATAAATCATGAATCTTAATCATAAAGGTAATGCTAATGCTAAAGTTAAAGTTAAATGTCTTGTTCTTGTAAAAATATAAGGAAATAGCCCAAGAAAATTATTAAATAAAATTAATCTGAATAAAGAAATAAAAATGAAGGTTCTTCCGTTGTGTCCTCTAGGTCCTAAAAGAGTTTTAAATTCTTTGTGTAGGGTTAATAAAATATTATTTCAAATAATGTTAAATCGAGAAGGTATAAATCAATAAGAGCAAGGAATAATTAATAATCCAATAAAAGTTCTTAATCAATTTAAAGAAAAATTAAAAATAGTTGTTGAAGGGTCAAAAACAGAAAAAAGATTTGTTATCATTTTCAGTTTAAAGAAGAAGTTTTAAAAGAAGAAATCTTTTCTCTTCTATTTAAGTTTTTTGGTAAGGAACAATAATAATTTAAGATATTAAATAAAATTAAAGTTAAAGAAAATAAAATAAATAAAGTTAATCAGCTGATAGGAGCTATTTGTGGAATTAAAAAATATCAATTAATTGATAATTTTAGTTTGACATACTAATGTTATTTATTTAACTAATTTTTTTGTTTTTGATCATTAGAAGTAATTGCTAAATTACTATTATATGGTTTAAGAGACCATTACTTGCTTTTCAGTCATCTAATGAATTTAAATTAGAAATTCATTTAATAAAATAATTTGTTGGTACACTTTCAATTACGATTGGTATAAAACTATGGTTTGCTCCACAAATTTCTGAGCATTGACCAAAAAATAAACCTGGTCGATTTATTAAAAAGTTAGTTTGATTTAGACGACCTGGAGTGGCATCTACCTTTACTCCTAAAGATGGGATAGTTCATGAATGGAGTACATCAGCGGCAGAAACTAAAATTCGGATTTGGTTGTTAACTGGTAGAACAATACGATTATCTACATCTAGAAGACGAAAACTGTTTGTTTCTATTTCATTTGTTGGGATTATATAAGAATCAAATTCGATATTTAAAAAATCTGAATATTCGTAACTTCAGTATCATTGATGACCTACTGTTTTTAAAGTAATTGAAGGATCATTAATTTCGTCTAGTAAATAAAGAAGTCGTAAAGAAGGTATTGCAATAAATATTAATACAATCGCAGGTAAAATTGTTCAAATTACTTCAATTGTTTGTCCGTGAAGTAAATAACGATTAGTAAATTTATTAAAGCATAGTATTCCTATTAAATAGCCAACAAGAATGGTAATTATAATCAGAATAAGTAATGTGTGATCATGAAAAAAATTTAATTGTTCTATTAAAGGAGAAGCTCTATCTTGTAATCCTAGATTTGATCATGTTGCCATTAAATAATAATAAAAGTATTTATTCTAACAAAAATAATAAATTTTATATACGGAGCTTAAATCCATTGCACTAATCTGCCATATTAGAAATTAGTTAATAAAGGAAGTTCAGCATAACTATGTTCTGCTGGGGGTAAACTTTGATATCATTCAATAGAAGAATTTAATTGGATAGGATATAATGGTATACGATAAGAAATCATTCTTTCTCAAATAATAAATAAAAAAAATAAAATTCCAAATAAAGAAATAGTAGAACCGATTGTAGAAACAATATTTCATGAAATATAAGCGTCTGGATAATCTGAATATCGTCGAGGCATACCTGCTAATCCTAAAAAGTGTTGAGGAAAAAATGTTAAATTAACACCTAAGAATATAATTGTAAATTGTGATTTTAATCATTCTTCATTTAATGTTAATCCTGTAAATAAAGGATATCAATGAACAAATCCTGCTATAATAGCAAATACGGCTCCTATAGAAAGAACATAGTGGAAATGAGCAACTACGTAATATGTATCGTGTAAAACAATATCAATAGAAGAGTTAGCTAGAACAACTCCAGTTAATCCTCCTACTGTAAATAAAAATACAAATCCTAATGATCATAGTAATGAAGGAGAATAATTTAATTGAGTTCCATGTAATGTTGCTAGTCAACTAAAAATTTTAATTCCTGTTGGTACAGCAATAATTATAGTTGCAGAAGTAAAATAAGCTCGTGTATCAACGTCTATACCGACAGTAAATATGTGATGAGCTCAAACTACAAATCCTAATAACCCAATAGCTAACATAGCATAAATTATTCCTAAGGCACCGAAAGTTTCCTTTTTCCCTCTTTCTTGACTAATAATGTGAGAAATTATTCCAAATCCAGGTAAAATTAAAATATAGACTTCAGGATGACCAAAAAATCAAAATAAATGTTGGTATAAAATAGGATCTCCTCCTCCTGCTGGGTCAAAGAATGAGGTATTTAAATTTCGATCTGTTAATAGTATAGTAATTGCTCCTGCTAGAACAGGTAAAGAAAGAAGAAGTAAAACTGCTGTAATAACAACAGATCAAACAAATAAAGGTATTCGATCTAATGTAATTCCATTTGATCGTATATTAATAACTGTTGTAATAAAATTTACTGCTCCTAGAATAGAGGAAATACCTGCTAAATGAAGAGAAAAAATTGCTAAGTCTACAGAAGCCCCAGCATGAGCAATTCCTGAAGAAAGAGGGGGGTAAACAGTTCATCCTGTTCCGGCTCCGTTTTCAACAATAGAACTAGCTAAAAGAAGGGTTAAAGAAGGAGGTAATATTCAAAATCTTATATTATTTATTCGGGGGAAAGCTATATCTGGAGCCCCTAATATTAGAGGTACTAGTCAGTTTCCAAATCCACCAATTATAATAGGTATAACTATAAAAAAAATTATTACAAAAGCATGGGCTGTAACAATTACATTATAAATTTGGTCGTCGCCAATTAGAGATCCTGGATGACCAAGTTCTGCTCGAATTAAGATACTAAGGGAGGTACCCACTATTCCGGCTCAAGCTCCAAAAATAAAATATAATGTTCCGATATCTTTATGATTTGTAGAAAATAATCATTGTCGCAAATTCAAAAAAGATTAAATGGCTGAATTTAGGTAATAGACTGTAAATCTATTTATGAGAATTTATTTCTCTTTAATCACATTAAGGCTTTATATTCAATAATGATATTAGATTGCAAATCTAAAGGAGTAAATCAATTTACTAAGGCTTAAAAGATTTTTACCAATATTTATAGCTTTGAAGGCTATTAGTTTTATTAACTTAAAGCCTTATAATAAAAAAAATTAGAATAATCAGTATAAAATGTTAATTATTACTAACCCAAAAATTGAGACAAAAGTTAATATTAATCTTATTAAAAAATTTTTATTATAATAAAAATTTTGAAAGTTTCAATTGTTTTCATTATGATTTAATAAAAACGCTGCATAACAAATTCGTATATAAAAAAATAAGGTAATTAAAGTAAAAGTTACTATTACAGATAAAAGGAAAAATATATTCATATTAATTAAAGATTCAATAATTAATCATTTAGGCATAAACCCTATAAAAGGAGGTAAGCCTCCTAAAGATAGTAAAGATAAAAATATTAAAAATTTTATAATTGATCTTCCACTAAACAGTCCAAATATTTGATTAATATTGAATAGCTTAAAATTATTAAATAGAAACACAATTGTAAAAGATAAAAATCTGTAAAATAAAAAATAAATTATTCACAAATTTTCTCTGTTTATTATTCCAGCAATTATTCATCCTAAATGATTAATAGATGAGAAACTTATTAATTTTCGTAAAGAAGTTTGATTTAATCCCCCTAATGAACCAATTAAAATAGAAGACAAAATAATAATAAAAAAAAAATTTGAATTAAAACAATAAGAAATTAGTATTAAAGGAGCAATTTTTTGTCAAGTTATTAAAATTAATCTATTGTTTCAAGAAAGACCTTCTATTACACTAGGAAATCAAAAATGAAAAGGAGCTGCCCCTCTTTTTAATAATAATGCAGAAGAAATTAATAAATTTCTGTAATTTTCTAAAATTAAATTTCTTCAATTTCTTAATATAAAAAAAAAAATTACTCCAAATAAAAGGATAGAAGAAGCTAAAGCTTGCGTTAAAAAATATTTTAAAGAAGCTTCTGAAGACAATAAATTATTTGTGTTTATTATTAAGGGAATAAAAGACAACAAATTAATTTCTAATCCTATTCAAGCTCCAAACCAAGAAGTTGAAGAAATTGTAATTAAAGTTCCTCTAATTAATGTAATTAAAAATAAAAGTTTATATGAATTTTTAAAAATTAAAAAGAAAAGGATTAAAACCTTTATAAATGGGGTATGAACCCAGTAGCTTTATTAGCTTATCTTTTTAGTAAAAAAAAATAACGTACGGACTTACATTTTGGTGTAAGATGCACAAAAGTTTTTGATACTTTTAGGAATAGTTTAATTCTATTAAATGTAATTAAATATAATTTTTTTTAAAAATAATGAATATAACTTTTCAATTATATAATTTACCCTATCAAGGTAATCCTTTTATCAGGCAATTCATT